TAACATATAGGTTGAAAGAGTACCACGCTGCGTCTAGACTTCAAACAGTTTGTTTTAACCATATTCATATTAATGGCCACACATTATTGGTTGATAGAGAATCAAAGTAAATTTACCAATGAATCACGAAATGCTATGGTTCTTATCCAAAATCTCTTAATTTATTCCGAAGTCATTCGTGAGATCGTGCACCTTTCTTTTCTAGTTATAACGAAAAAGGTACAGCTGGTTGGATCCAGCATATTCTTGAAATAAACAACCCACACACACTCCCTTTCCAAAAAAGATCAATACACCAAGCACTACACTTAGATTTATTAGATTTGTTGATAAAATATCGGTATTAAACCCGAAACTCCCGGCGGATGGCCAATGGCCCAAAGAAAGGAAAGAATCGGTTACATTTTTCATATGATCTCCTATAGACTAAATAGATAGACTAAAAAATCGAATAGAGTTCTTTTTGTATCACTTCGCCCCTCTTTTTTATTTATTTCCTATTTAACCTATAAAGTATTCGATTTTTGTGAACTATCACCCTTCCCTTGTGTCAATCCTTAGTTTCCCTTGGACTCCGAAGGGGAAGGATGAAAGGGAGTGAGTATACTAATCCCGCATCCACAAATCAAACCTTCCCACAGGTTATTTTGTCAACGAATAAGTAATTGTAGGAGTGAAATCTTAATAGAATTCGAAAAAGGGAACAATAAGTCCAAGGCAATGGCAATAAAATAGGGATTTTTCATATTAAACAAAAGGATTCGCAAACAAAAGCGCTAATGCTACAACCAGTCCATAAATTGTTAAAGCTTCCATAAAAGCTAGACTAAGCAATAGAGTACCTCGTATTTTTCCCTCTGCCTCGGGCTGTCTCGCGATACCCTCTACGGCTTGACCCGCAGCAGTCCCTTGACCAACTCCCGGTCCAATAGAAGCAAGCCCTACGGCCAACCCAGCAGCAATAACGGAAGCAGCAGAAATCAGTGGATTCATGATAAGTTCCCTCGTACCAAAAAAAGAAATGGTTAATGATACAATCAACCAACGAATTATGACTTAATAATCCCGTCGCTAGGATTCGAAATAACTAAGAACTTCGAGTTGAAGTAATAGAATCATCCGAACTACTTTTGAGTTTCTGTTTCTATCCACAGAGTCTTTGTGAATCCATACGACTTTAGATCTTACATTTCTTGGTTCCGAACTCTTATTTTTATTTTCGTCCACCCTTTTCTGTTTATTTATTCAATTCACATCCACAAGGAGACGTAAAGGGAAAGGCTTCTATTGGTATTAGAATCCTTGCCAAAATTCATAGGAGTAGGGCGACAAATAAAATAAAATATATCTTTAGTTCATATAGAATCAGTCAATATCTAATATCACATATACATGTCTTTCTTACATAACGTAAACCAAGCATTCATCTTAGATTCAATCAGATTGGAGAATCAATTATCGAAATAGCTACAAGAGTTTACTTTATTTAAAATTTTTAATTTAATTTCTATTTAATTTATATTATATTTATTTATATTTATAGCCATTCAATTACATATACCTACCCTCTCCAAACCAACCCATTTTTATGAATTACGTTTTTGTGTAAATTCTTTTTTTTTTTTTTCTCTTCCTTTTTCTTTATCATTATTCCAACGTATCCAATCGAAATGGACAAATTGGTTAGTCCAAATCATTGCATAGAAATATTATTATTTGATAGATCTAAGTTCATACAATTTGTTATTTATTATATTACTATTTTCGTTTGGTCAATCGTTGAATAAAACAACTGAAATGGGAATCCTTCGCCCTTTTTTTTATTTTATTCATATTTATTTTTATTCAATTTTTTTATTTAATATTTTTATTTAATATATTATTTTTTTTATTTAATTAATATATTATTATTAATATTTAACATGAATATTAAATCACACGTCCTAAAGATATACTACAGGCATTCGTATTGAATATTAAAATTCTTTTATTATTTGAAAATATTGAAGAAAATATTGAACTTGAACTATTGAATAATGAGATAGAAATCGAATATTCGTTGAGGAGAGGTATGATATTAAGTGGACGAAAGGGAACTTTAGGAAAAAGATCTTTTCGATCTCTTTCCTTTTTTACACCTATCTAATATCGTAATTTTTTTGCTATTACTCTATATCGTATATGGCCTAGTTGTATATTCCCTAAGTCAATTTTATTGAACCAAAGACCCGTTAGTTTGAAAAAACTATTTCAATGATGGCCCTCCATGGATTCACCGATATAAGCCGCGGCTAAAGTTGCAAAAATAAGAGCTTGAATACCACTTGTAAATAATCCAAGGAACATAACAGGTATAGGAACCACTAAAGGTACTAAAGAAACAAGAACAACAACGACTAATTCATCAGCTAAGATATTCCCGAAAAGTCGAAAACTTAGCGATAAGGGTTTTGTGAAATCTTCTAAGATGTTAATAGGTAAAAGGATTGGAGTTGGTTGA